TTCTTCCTCTTATTTTTATTTCGTATAATCCCGCATAGATACAATCAATCTAAAAGGGCGAATTCATTAGTCTGAATCATTGCATAGAAATAGAAATCTGAATCTTGGATTGATCTAAGTTCATGTAATTTCTTATTTCTTATTCTTTTCTTTTGGTCAATCATTGAATTGAATAAAGTCGACTGCAATGAGAATCACTACATGGAACCCCCTTCTTTTTTTTTTGAGTTTTAGCGTCGTAAACAAATCAAATAAAGAATTCTTATTCAGATTATGACTCCTAAGATTGGAATTGAATGAACAAAACAATCAAGACAATATCAAGAGAATATTTATTGGAAGGAGATAGAAATGGGGCAAACACATTTTAGGAAAAAGATCTTTTCGACCTATCCCCCCCCTTTTTTGCTTTGACAATCCGCCAATATGCCAATCCTTTTGATTCTTCCTCTAGAGCGTATAGAACCTTTTGTCTATTTATGTGTCTATTTATGTCTATATTCTCTATATATATAAGTAAATTATCTTGAGAAAGGGATGGATTGCCTTGCACTAAGTTAAAAAAAAAAAGACGATTTCGAAACTTAGTCAATGGTGCCCCTCCATGGATTCCCCTATATAAGCCGCAGCTAACGTTGCAAAAATAAGAGCTTGAATACCGCTTGTAAATAATCCAAGGAGCATAACAGGTATAGGAACCACTAAAGGTACTAAAGAAACAAGAACAACAACTACCAATTCGTCCGCTAATATATTTCCGAAAAGTCGAAAGCTAAGCGATAAAGGTTTTGTGAAATCTTCTAAAATATTAATGGGTAAAAGGATTGGAGTTGGTTGAATGTATTTAACGAAATAACCTAATCCTTTTTTGCTAAGGCCCGCATAAAAATATGCAATTGACGTAAGTAAAGCTAAAGCAACGGTAGTATTTATATCATTTGTGGGTGCGGCTAACTCTCCATGAGGTAACTGTATGATTTTCCAAGGTAAAAGCGCCCCTGACCAATTCGAAACAAAAATAAATAGAAACATAGTTCCAATAAAAGGAACCCATGGACGATATTCCTCCCCAATCTGGGTTTTGCTCACGTCTCGAATAAATTCAAGGACATATTCGAAGAAATTCTGACCGTCACTAGGGATGGTTTGTGGATTCCGAACAGCTACAATGGCGGAACCTAATAAGATAGCAATTACAACCCAAGAAGTAATAAGTACTTGGGCATGGACTTGGAACCCCCCTATTTTCAAATAAAAATGCTGGCCTACTTCTACGCCGGATATATCATATAAGCTTTTTAATGTGTTGATGGAACAGGATAAAAGATTCATATTGTCCTCTGAAAGAAAGAAAACCTTATAAGAAATTATTTTGATTCAACCTTTTTTTGGCTTGCCCACTGGAATTGTATATTTTGGATACAAACGAATCACATAATATCCCTAAATTCTTTTTATTTCTTTTGCGCGATTCAGGAATAGTAAAGGATTCCATCAATTTATCAGTCTATGGAATTTTCAAAAGAACTTTTTTATCTTATATCTTATTATTAATTAGGGATTTCGTATAGAGCTAGAACGACCTTCACAAATTGCAAATACTAATTTGTTAAGAATGAATCGGATTGAAGCTATAGCGTCATCATTCGCAGGAATCGAAATATCTGCGAGATCGGGGTCGCAATTTGTATCAATTAAACAAATTGTCGGAATTCCTAAAGTAATACATTCTCGAAGAGCCGTATATTCTTCTTGCTGATTAATGATTATTACAATATCCGGTAACCCCGTCATATATTTAATCCCGCCCAGATATGTTTCCAAGTGAGATAACTGTCTCTTTAATCGAGCCACCTCCCTTTTCGGAAGGCGATTGAATTTCCCTGTCTTTTGGGCTATTCTTAAGTCCCTGAACTTTTGAAGTCTCGTTTCTGTAGTGGACCAATTCGTTAAAATACCGCCGAGCCACTTTTTATTAACATAATGACACCGAGCCCTTATTGCAACCTGCGCTACTGAATCAGCTGCTTTATTTTGGGTACCAACAATTAAGAACTGTTTTCTACTACGTGCTGCATCAAAAACTAAATTACAAGCTTCTGATAAAAAACGAGCAGTTCTAGTAAGATTTGTAATATGAATACCTTTACGCTTTGCAGAAATATAAGGTGCCATTTTCGGATTCCATTTTTTAATAGCATGACCAAAATGAACTCCTGCTTCCAGCATCTCTTCTAAATTAATATTCCAATATCTTCTTATCATTTCTCCCCTCACTTCCTCTCTTTTTTTTTTTTCAATGAAAAAAAAGAGACGGGATACCCTGAAATAAATAACTGTTCCGATGGAACCTTCTCTTTTCCTCCTTTCTCGGAGATTGGGTGTTGATATATGACCCAAGCGATTTATTTCTTTCTATTCTTTAATTATCTTTTTTTCATTTCCTTATTACTCTCTTATTACTCTATAAATATATAATAAATATATATAAATAATGAAAAATCCAAAATCACATTACCAATTTGCGTGTAAATGGAACAAATAAAAGAACCACCTATAGTTAAAAGTATGAATCCACTCTTAGGAATCATTAAATCCTATAAACTCTTGTTCTGATGTATCATAGCAATTTTTTGAAATGCAAGAATCAAATAACTCTCTGTGGTGGAACAAAATATCTCCCATTTGCCCCTCGAATAAATTCTTTTTTTTTGTTTTAAATTTGAAAGGAATGCTCGTATGTTGCCTTGAGCGGTGCACTAATCCTTTGAATCCGGTACCAACGGGTATCATACTGCCTAGAACAACGTTTTCTTTCAGGCCTTTCAGCCAATCGATACGTCCCCGGAGAGCTGCTTTTGATAAAACACGAGCAGTTTCTTGAAAACTCGCCTCGGAGATGAAACTTTGAGTATTCAGAGATGCTCTCGTGATTCCCAAGAGCATAGCTCGGTAACAGATCACTTCTTCCAAAGCCCGCCCCGTGCGTTCCGCTCGCAACAATCCAATGAGTTCCCCGGGTGAAAAAACATTAGACATTCCATCTTCCGAAACCAATACTTTTGATGTTATTTGACGTACAATAATTTCTATATGCCTATTATGGATCTGCACTCCTTGGGATCGATAAATCTTTTGGATCTTATTAACCAAAGAGATACGACTTTGTACTATAGTTAGCTCAGCACCAATCAACAATCCCCAAGGAATTCCAAGAATTTTTGTTGTACACGCGTTCCAACCCTCAACTCTTTTTTCTAGGTTTATCGATATTGAATCCATTGAGCGTACTTCTAACACTTGTTCCACTTTTGGAAGACCCTGCGTGATATCACTAGATCTCGACTTTTCATACATAAATGAAACTAAAGTATCCCCTTGGTAAAGGATTTCCCCATAATGACGATGAACAGTTGCTTCTGGAGTGGCCAAATAAGGCTTAGCAGATCTAAGTACTATAGACTCAACGTGAACAATTATAACTTGACCCGATTTTAAGTGTGGTGTGTTTTTGGCCATACATACATTTTCGCAAAGAAATTGTCCCAGGTTAATTATTGTGAATGTTTCTTCACAAAAATTATGATGATAATGATGATGGAGAAAATACCAATTCAATTTGAATGGATTCAAAACACTGTTAATGCACGAATCGGGACTAAAAATTCTCTTGTTCTCCTCCATTAAATAATATCTAAGTACTTGAAAAGTCCTTTTTAAATTGTCAAGTTTCAAATATTTATTTACCGAGATCGGATTATGAGTTAGTAAATAATGGTAAACTGAATAAAAATTTGCAATTTCAAGCGCTGTTCCTAAAGGACCCGGGGAATTCCTAATTGGGATTCTAGCCTCTTTTTTAGTTAATTCTTTTATGACCTTCTGGTATTTTACATCGTTGAATGGATCCAGTTGAAAACAATTAGATGATGACAAAATTATTAAAGATTGACATTCTTTATTTCTATTTCTCTTCAACAACGTACTTATAGTGATTTGATTTTGTTTAAGTGATTGTTGAATCTTTGCCTTGGAATAAATGGAAAAAAATGAATTAATATTGGTATTGGCGTGATCTAAGCCATTATGGGAGATCGATCCTAAACCTAATGAATCATTCCGTTTTCTGTTGATATCGGAAATACGGGATTCTGCTAAGTTTAAGTTGATTTTTAGAAAATCACGAATCAGACCATTTGTACTTACTTCAACAAAAGAAGCACGAGCCCCTTCGATAGCAGAACTTTTTTTGTCTTCATCCCAATTCAAGACTAAACAAGTACGAACTAATTGAATACTTGTGTCATAAATCTCCCTAATTGGTTTACAATTTCCATAAAGAATATAATTGACAACTTGAAGTTTCAGATTCCCCTTTTCCCGCAATAGATCCGGGGGGAAAAGCGTTTCTAAATTTATATCGTCCGCTATTTTATATAGGATTACTGGCCGAACCAAAAGAAAACACTTTTTCTTGGTAAGTGTGATCCATTGGAGATAGATCCAATTTGTTTTTTTTTTTGATTCCTTAGAATTTGTTTTTACCCTTCCTGGTGGTACCAAGATACCACTGGATCGCGATATCTTATCTGTCTCCCCCGGAAAATGGGGATCCCCAGAAAGAATTTTAAGTTCAATTTTTTTTTTTTTTCTCTCTATTCGTACCAATCCGCTTACCCGGCTTCTTATATTTAACGTGATTTGTGTATCTATTCCAATAATACTATTATTACGTACCATTAAGGAAGAAGATTCGGGTAAAATATACACTTCCTCAGGAATCAAAAAAAAGCAATGTACTTTCATTTGGTATTTTGACTTAAATTCTTTGACTGCCCGATTCTCAACCGAATCCTCTTTTTTGACGATTGAATGCGCCCCTACAGCCCCATACTTAGTAATCCCGGAACTGTTTCTTTGGTATTGAGGATCGTCGAAATAAGCAAAAATACTATTTCTACAGAAAATACCATTTATAGGTATTTCAATCACGATATCGGAGCGGGATATTAGTTCTTTCTCTTGTTCTTGACTCGATTGGAATGGCATGAGAAATCGATTTCTTCGTCTCTTTGCCAATAAATAAAAATTCTCGTGGAGAATTGAAGGATATATGAGATTACAACGACCAGTACATTCGATTCGATTAAGTTCTGAATAATTAGAAATCTCACTTTTACTCGAAAGATCTGAACTAAATAATTTGTATTGAACTTTATCATTATTTTCTGAATTTACTGAGGAGTTCAAAATATATCTTTTTTCGACAGAAAGAGAATGTGCGTTCATTTGATCTTGATCCTTGTGTAGCGAAAAAGGGCCTGTACTGGATCTGCCCGAACCCCCCGATAATATCCATAAATGACTTGTTTTTGGTAAAAGGTGGACATTGCTATATGTAAATTCAGATGTATGGTATACATCGGTACTCCAGTGCATTTCTCCTTCTGAATCGGAATAAATATGTTTTCGAACTCTCTCTGTAAAATTAGTAAAATGAAAAGGGTCTGTTCCCGCGCGAATTTCAGCAATCACTTGTTCTGATTCCACATATTGATCATTTTGAACTAAAAGAAAGCTTTGTGATGGAATAGTCACGTTATGTAGAATATCTTCACTCTCAATAGTTACATATAAGTCTATATAACATAGAAAAGCCGGATGCCCATGACGTGTACGTGTGGGATGAACTAAATCCTCATTAAATTGGATTTTTCCATTAGAGGGGGCTCGCACATGTTCTGCAGTACCCCCTGTGAATACTCCGCCGGTATGAAACGTTCTTAAGGTTAGTTGAGTACCCGGTTCCCCAATGGATTGACCCGCAATAATACCTACAGCTTCTCCCAATTCCACCAAGTCGCCATGAGTAGGACTCCGGCCGTAACATAATCGACATATCCAAGACGTACTCCTACAAGTAAAAGGAGTTCGAATAGATATTGGTTGTGTTTGAAAGGTTATGAATCGATTGATAAGTCCAATCCCAATATCTTGATTTCGAATGGCAATGCATCGTGGACCCATATATATATTGTCTGCTAATACACGGCCAATTAATGTGTGAATGAAAATCCTTTCTGGCATCATTCCATTTCGAGGACTCACGGAGATCCCTCGAGTAGTGCCACAATCTGTTCTACGTACAACAATGTGTTGAACTACTTCAACAAGTCTGCGTGTAAGATATCCAGCATCTGATGTTCGTACAGCAGTATCTACAACTCCTTTTCGGGCTCCATAGCAAGAAATGATATATTCTGTTAAAGACAATCCTTCGCGTAAATTGCTTTGAATGGGTAAGTCAATCATTTGTGCTTGTGGATCCGACATTAATCCTCTCATGCCTATTAATTGGTGTATTTGAGATGCATTTCCTCTAGCGCCCGAAAAAGACATTATATAGACTGGATTAAAGGGTTCGGTCATCCTAAAATTCGGATTCATCTCTTGTCGCAAGTATTCACTTGTAGCATACCATATCTCAATGGATTGACGTAATTTTTCTATTGCGTGTACATTTCCATAATGATGGTGTTTTTCCAAAATAAAACTTTGTTGTTCAACATCTTGGACTAGCCATCCCTTAGAAGGTATTGTTAAAAGATCATCAATTCCTAATGAAATGGATGTAGCAGTGGCTTGTTGGAAACCCAGAGTCTTTATTTGATCCAGGATGTGTGATGTATACGCCATTCCGAAATGATCTATTAATCTGCTAATAAGTCGTTTAATGGCAGTTCCATCTATCACTTTATTGTGAAAGCCCAGATTAGCCCGTTCAGCCATAAATACCTCCATATTCCACTGAGTAGGGTTCGACAATGGATTTGAGTCAATGGTTGGAAAACTTCCTTTTCTCGATCTTGATTCGCGTAGAAATCCAGGAGCTATGGTCCTAGTTGAACCAACGGGATCTGAATCCCCACTGCGCGGGTGTTATAGAATTTCTTAGCTGCGATCTCTATGATTAGATTGGGTATCTGTCTGAGCGGGCTTGACAAAACCCTTGTATAGCTTCTTCGATTTCTCGATAAAAAGAAATATTACCAACGGTGGTTCGGATGTATATACAAAGATTTTGTTTTTTTAGACTTCTTACTATTAGATAGTGTCCATAAATCTCATGATAGGTACCTAAAGATTCATAGTAACCCTCGATGGGAATTTCTCTTGAAGCAATAAAGCGCTGATCTAGTTTCCACCGGAGCCATAAAGGACTATCTAAATTGATTCTTTTCTGGCGATAAGCTACAATTGCATCATAGGAATTACAAAAAAAGGGTTCTTTCGTATATTTATCCCTATTCTCGTCAATTCTTTCATTTTTCGAATTTTGGCGATTAGATGGATTATACCTATTTGCACAAATACCCCGGTGATTCCCGCTTGTTAATACATAGAGTCCAATAAGCATATCTTGAGTTGGTACACAAATGGGATCTCCAATAGCAGGAGACAAGAGATTCATCTGAGAAAACATAAGTAAACGAGCCTCCG